ATTTTACGACATACACTATACATTATTTTGATATGACGCTCTAAAGATGAAAAAAGGAAAGGAAGTTTTTGAAATTCATTTTCACAAATTTATTTCTAATATAAAAAGATTCCTATTTCTTCGTTACCAAAAATTTCTTGCCATATATATAAAATTATATATTGTATGATTGTATTAGATCTTATAAAGGAAAGGTCAGAACAAAAAAAGAAAAAAGCTAATTAAAAATTATTGCCCCTTTATTGAAATTATATGAAATTATATATAAATATATAGAAAATAGAAGATACCATAATTTCGCTTTTTGAATCGAGGGTTCTTAATTTCAAACTTTTCTGATCTTATGGATTTTTAGAATAAAAATATCTTATTTTTTATCGAAGAAATTAGGAATATAAATTGAATATTGATTTCCTTTTTATCGAAAACTTACAGCAGCTTGCCAAACAAAGGCTAATAGAAAAAAGAATAAAGGTATAACCGGCATAATTTCTACGATTGGATTGAAAAAGGCATAAGCCTCGGGCAATTTGGCGAAGAAAAAACTATTTGAATAAAGGGTAAAATTAAGACAGATACAGATGAAACTAAAGATATTAAACATAACAAACATTTTTTTCTTGTTCTTAAAAATTAAAATGAAATGAGAATAAATTACCAGATTGGATTGAGTTTTTTTAGGGTCAAATGAAAAATAAAAAGGTAGAAAAAAAGAAATTCTGCTTTTCTTTGACTTCTACTCAATAAAGAATTCTTCCTTACATTCTCCAATCAAATGAAAATAATTCTACTTTCATACAATATTTTAATTAAATTCTATGTAATGATCAATTCCTTTTTTTGATTCTTTCTATATCTATTGTGTTTCATCCTAGCGATAACATGTCCTATATGTATTTTGGTATGTATTTTGGATGGTTATTGACGAAGAAAAAAGATTTCGCTTAATTTTTCTTAGACAAAAGAAAAATGGGGCGTGGCCAAGCGGTAAGGCAACGGGTTTTGGTCCCGTTACTCGGAGGTTCGAATCCTTCCGTCCCAGATAATTTCCGTCAGAAAAAAAAAATTATTCTCTATTTAAATTTCAAATTTAATAAAAAAATTTTCTGTGTAATATTGGATAGAATGTTATCCAATCTGAATGAAAAAAAAAATAGATATATATATATATACATAAATTAAGCGAAAGACTTTCCAGATAAAAATCTATCCATAGATAGATAAATGTGGATTATTATGTATCGGTTCAGTCAATGGTTATTCATGATTTCATATTGAATCAATTGCATATGGTTTCAAATTCAAATAAAATTAGAGGATGTTATGGTAAAACTTCGTTTGAAACGATGTGGTAGAAAGCAACGTGCGACTTGAAGGACATGATTGGTTGTGGATTCTGACATCCACCATTTTCTATGCAAATGAAGATGCTCTTGTCTCGACATAGTTTGTTCTGCTAAAAACCTAATTTCATTTGTCTTGGGTTGCTAAATAAAAATAGCATATGATGGAGCTCGAGCAAAACTTATTGATTCATTTATCGGGAGAATAATCTAGGGTTAGTGACAATCAATAAGTTAGACCAACTTTGTAAATATCTCATCAAAAATATATGATCAATCTCAATATAATTAGAATAAAAATAGATATGTAAATCTATTTCTAAATATATAGAATATAGACATATAAAGGGATAGATTCAAATTTTAACAAGTTTGAATGAAAGAAAAAAAGTAAAATTTGTCGAAATTTTTAAAATTTTTCGATCAAAAATGTATAACAAAGGAATCAATCTTTCGTATTATTTTTCCCTTTTCCATATAAAAAACAAAAGGTATGTTGCTGCTTTTTTGAAAAGGAGTAAGGATCATCGAAGTAATGTCTAAACCCAATGATTTCATATTTTACAAAGTGTAAAGCAAAGACAACGAATTCCGGAACAAGGAAACACTATTTTTCACCTGTCTCAACAATTGGATCAGAATGAGTAAAAAAAATAGATTCAAAAGTAGACAAAAAAAGAGGTTAGAGACAGCTCAAAAATTCTAAGGATTTCCTTTTGAACTCTTTAAAAACTACTTGAGTTAGGAGTACGAATGATATTTTTTTTCTGTAAAGAAGCAAAAAGGCTCAAATTCTAGTCTAATTCTTTATGGATCTACTTATCTTTTTATTTCTATCTATATAGATAGAAATTAGGAAATTAGAATCATTTTTTCTTGAGCCGTATGAGGAAAAAACCTCCTATACGTTTCTAGGGGGGGCAACTTTTATCTACATCTATCCCAATGAGTCATCTATCGAATCGTTGCAATTGATGTTCGATCCCGAAGAGAAGGAATAGATCTTCGAAGAGTGGGTTTTTATGATCCGATAAATAATAAAACTTATTCAAATGTTCCTGCTATTTTATATTTCCTTGAAAAGGGCGCTCAACCCACAGGAACTGTTCATGATATTTTAAGGAAGGCAGAATTCTTTAAAGAAAGAATTTAAAGAAAGAATTTCGAGTTTCTTTTTACAAAAAAAAAATGAAAAAGTCATCAATAAAAAAAAGGTAGGCTAATTAGTACCTATCTTTGTGTAATTCTTTATTCAAATTCCAAGTTTTTTCTTGTTCTATTAATACTTATCTTCTTTTTTTCTTGCTTCTTTTTGTGGAATCCCCCCCAAAAAAAAAGGGGGGGTAATCTTTCTTGTATTTGTATTGTACCTTTCTTTTTTTTTTTACTCAAATTTCTAATTTCTTCTTTCTATAGAATTCCGTGAAATTTGTTTTCTAAAAAGTACATTCATATTGACAATGGTGTCTCGAACAAATAGAATTTAATTTGATCGTATAGAAATATATATTTTTATCCTCTTATCCTCACTCCCTATTGGTTCTTTTCTTCACTTTAAGAAAATATATTAGGAAAATAGAAGGGTTTGCTGGATTTATTCTTTTTTTAGACAAATAAAAATAGAAAAAATGTATTTTCTTAGCGAAAATAAAAAAGAAATTGAAAAAATTGGTTGGTTTTTCAATTTTCTCATTCTCTTTTGAATCTCTTGTTTTATGAACCTGATCCGCTTGATATTTTGTTATTTAGATTTGTTGCTAGTTCCATGTTTTGACGCAGTTTTGCAGTATAATTACCTTCTTTTTTTTTGATCATATCTACACTTCATTTTTATCCGGGTTGCTAACTCAACGGTAGAGTACTCGGCTTTTAAGTGCGACTATGATCTTTTACACATTTGGATGAAGTAATTCGTCTATACTTTTGTTATAGTTTATAAGACCGCGACTGATCCTTAAAGGTAATGAATGGAAAAAAAAGCATGTCGTAAAAAGAATATAAAAAAGAATAATAGAATCATAGAAAAAGAAGAAATTGAATACTCATAATGGAACATCATAATTTGTCCTTTTTAGAAAAATTTTGATGTTTAGTAAAGTATTTGATAGGTGGGTCTAGTGAATAAATGGATAGAGCTTTATGGTTCCAATTTTAGTAAGATAAAAAAGAAACGAGCTTATCTTCTTAATTTGAATGATTACCCAATTAATTTACTAATTAGACGTTAAAAATAGATTAGTACCTGATGTGGGAAAAGGTTTTCTTGTGAATTTTGAGTGGACCTTTGATTTTTTTTTTAATCCTAATTATTTTTTAATATGGATTGGAGACGGATGTGTAGAAGAAATAGTATAGTGATAAAAAAAAGAATTTTTCTTTTTTCCAAGATCAAAAGAGTGATTGGGTTGCAAAAATAAAAGATTTTTACCCGCTTTTCTTCTTTTTCTTAATTTTTTTTTTTATTCTAGTTATATTAACAAAGAAATTCAAAATGGATATAAAGGGAAAAGAAAAAGATCTGTAGATTGGGCTCTCTGTCTCCGGGGTATATATTCTTTCTTTTTTCTTACTTTTCTAGAAATTTTTACCTCTTAGATTACCATTACATGATTTACATCACAGTACAGTATATAGTAAAAGAATAAGATCTTTTTATAAAATTTTTATACTTTTATACAGAATAAGAAAAAATAGAGAATTTATAAAGTAACAGTGCAGAATCTATATATCAATACTAGAAAGATTCTATATTATTAGATTCTTAGAATTATAAAATTTTAAGAGTTTTTTAGTATAAGAAAAAAAGAGACTATATAAAACATAAAATGTACACATGCGCCGTTCTGACCATATTGCACTATGTATCATTTCATAACACAATAAGTGCCTCCCTTTTTTGGTTCCAGTAAAAATGTCTGTAAATGACAGAATTACAAAGATATTTAGATTGAAAAAAGAAACATTTCGTCAACAAAACTTCCTATATCCGCTACTCCTTCAGGAGTCTATTTATTCACTTGCTCATGATCATATCTTCAAAAGTTTTATTTTTTACGAACCTGTGGAAATTTTTGGTTATGACAAAAAATCTAGTTTAGTACTTGTGAAACGTTTAATTAATCGAATGTATCAACAGAAATCTTTGATTTCTTCGGTGAATTATTCTAACGAAAATGAGTTTTGGGGGCATAAGAATTATTTTTATTCTCATTTTTCTTTTCAAATACTATCAGAAGGTTTTGGAGTCGTTCTGGAAATTACATTATCGTCGCAATTAGTATCCTCCCTTGAAGAAAAAAAAATACCAAAATCCCAGAATTTACGATCTATTCATTCAATATTTCCTTTTTTAGAGGATAAATTATCACATTTAAATTTTGTGTCAAATCTACTAATACCCCATCCCATCCATCTGGAAATCTTGGTTCAAATCCTTCAATGCTGGATCAAAGATGTTCCTTCTTTGCATTTGTTGCGATTGATTTTCCACGAATATCATAATTTGAAGAGTATCATTACTTCCATTACTTCAAAGAAATCCATTCACGGTTTTTCAAAAAAAAAGAAAATATTTTTTTGGCTCCTACATAATTTTTATGTATATGAATGCGAATATCTCTTTCTGTTTCTTCGTAAAAATTCTTCTTATTTACGATC